CTCATACTGGAAATTATGATCGAGGATTACTCGATCAACCACCATCTACATCGACTTCGGAGATCCCTCTTGAAATATTTTTCAAATACAACAAGAGTTCAGTATCTTCCCCCGAATTAGTGAATTAGGCAGGATTTTTTTTTTTTTTCACATTTTTTTACATAATAACAAACAATAATTTTCATAAATTTCATCGTAAATGTGAAATACTTAACTTATAGAGACAAATAAAAGTTTTATACAAATCAAAATGTGGGAGAGATAAAAAAGATGCAAGGTCGTTTGTCTGCTTGGCTAGCCAAACATGGGTTAGTTCATAGATCTTTGGGCTTCGACTACCAAGGAATAGAGACTTTACAAATAAAGCCTGGGGATTGGCATTCCATTGCTGTCATTTTATATGTATATGGTTACAATTATTTACGTTCCCAATGTGCCTATGATGTAGCACCGGGCGGACTGTTAGCTAGTGTGTATCATCTTACGAGAATAGCTTATGGTATAGATCAACCAGAAGAGGTATGTATAAAAGTATTTGCCCCAAGGTGGAATCCTAGAATTCCGTCTGTTTTCTGGGTTTGGAAAAGTGCGGATTTTCAAGAAAGGGAATCTTATGATATGTTGGGAATCTTTTATGATAATCATCCACGTCTGAAACGTATCTTAATGCCCGAAAGTTGGATAGGATGGCCCTTACGTAAGGATTATATTGCCCCGAATTTTTATGAAATACAGGATGCTCATTAAATATAAATAATAAAATAAAATATAAATAATAAAATAAGAAACTAATTTTCACTTCTACAACTCCAGGTATTCAAAAAATGTTTGTACGTTCTCTTATAGACCAAAGAGCGTAATGGAAGTCTCATTCGCATTCTATTCTAAATGGGCTAAATAAAACGAAATAAAATATAAATCAAATACAAATAAATAATACAAAATAAATAGAATAAAAAAAAAAATTGTTTCTATTTTTTATTGTTTCTATTTTTATATATTATATATTTATTTATTTGAATAGAAACAATAAAAAATAGAAATAAAAAGGATAAATAAAAAAAAAACAAGACAATTAAAAAAATACAATTAGTATTAGGATGACCTAAAAGAGTTTCGCATCATGAACTATGTACCACGCACAAAACTTAAATGAGTTCGACAAAGTCACATAGGAGGAAATGAAGAAATAGAATATGAAAAGAAAAGACAACGAAATGAGAGGAGGGCTTGGATTTTATTTGTACTGTATCTGAAATGAATCTTGGTTATTCCCACCTTTCAACTCCGCGAGACTATACCTTTGAGTCTTTCAACCAATTAATTTAACCTTTCTATTTTAATATGTATGAAGTATTAAATATCTAAAGTATTAACATTGTTTTTGAACGGTAAGAGACACCGTATGAACAAATAAAAAAGAAAAGGAAGTAAAATCTAATTTTTTTTTATTTTACAGATTTTATAGACATACTCTTTACTCATCTATTCTATAATTCTAGAAAGGGTATATTCTCAGACACCTAGATAGATAAGTATCTATCATGATATAGACTAGTAATGAATATGTATGTTGACCCATATCAATTCATTTGTAAAACGGATACTCATACAAATAAATCATGTGCCAGGAACCAGATTTGAACTGGTGACACGAGGATTTTCAGTCCTCTGCTCTACCAGCTGAGCTATCCCGACCATTATCCGTGCATCGTCCTTATTTTAATAGATAACTTGAGTTTATGTCAATTAAAAAGACAAAAAAAGTCTTACAAAGCTTTATCCAGACCCTGTAATTTCTTGGATCTTCAAAAAGAAAACTTTATAAGTTTTAATACAGTACAAGAAATGATATGTATTGTTAATCATTCAAATTGGAAGTGGGGATACCTTCCTCAAAGATGTTCATTTGTACGCGTATCATATATATCACAAATATTGTAATAAGAAAAAAAAAATTTCCACAATCAGATCCATTTGTAAAAGAGTAGAATGATTGAAAAACATAACGAATTTTAAACCGCTAACGAAACGAAAAGAGCGGATCGGATAAATAATTGGGGAATCAAACGGGCCTTTTTGGGGATAGAGGGACTCGAACCCTCACGATTTCTAAAGTCGACGGATTTTCCTCTTCCTATAAATTTCATTCTTGTCGGTATTGACGTGTGGAATGGGACTCTATCTTTATTCTCGTACGATAAATTTTATTAATAAATATTCGATTCTTTCTTCAATTTGGATCGATTCACAACAACTCTTTCGATTTTTATTTATTATTTATAGAAATATAAATAAATAAAGATTCGGGTCGTCATTAATCATTTGAGATAGGATTTCAGTACATATACGTATGTATATAGGTTTATCCTTTCTGTAGTTTTGATATAAGGATTACGTTAATGTAATAACGTAAAGAAGTCAACCCCACTTGTTAGAACAGCTTCCATTGAGTCTCTGCACCTATCCTTTTTTTATTCTCGCTTTCTTCTGAACCCTT